TGGTTACCATGAGTATTTCTTAATTATTATTATTATTTTTATTTTTTTTTTAAATAATGCCTACAGTAGAAGTACTAATCAGTTATTTCTTTCATTCATCGCCCCAAACATTCCAATATTAGCACTGATGGTACGTAAATGTAACTCATTGTTCAAACAACTATTCAAAGTTCCTAAAGCCCCTTGTAAGGCTTGTTGGAAAATCCGTTGTCGGACTTGAGTAATTGCCCTTTGTTGTTCAAAATGAATGGTTTCATTTTTATAATTTTCTAATTGCTCCAAGGTCTTATAAGTTGAATTAATCAAATTCAACTTTTCTTGTTCTATCTCAGAGTACCCATTCACTCGAAACTGTTCTGCTTCGACTTCCACTTTCCGTAAACGAGCCCGAGCCTTTTCCAGCTGTTCAATCGCCCCCCCACGTAATTCTTCTGAATTTCGAATAGTATTCAAGATTCTCTGTTTTCGATTATCTAATAAATCGTTTAATGAAAGTAGATTATCAAACTTACATAATCTCTTCCCGAACCAAACATGAATCTTTCGATTCATTTGGCTCTCACGCTCAATTACTTCTACTGTCAAATTTCCATATCATTTTTTTTTTGAATGTAATGCAATGAGCCTATCCTCTTTCCTCTATTCCTATTTAAAAAGAAAAATATCCAAATTGATCCCTAATCCAGGAATATTTTGAGGACTCTTCTGACCAAACAAAAAATATAGAATTGTCAGCAAAGTTGTTTTTTTTTTTCAAATCCAAAGAATTCTTCTTACTTTATACATTACATAGGTCGCCGATTCAGCATTGGATAAAAAAAGATTACTCTTTTTTTGTTTCGAATAATAAATGTTTCAAATAATTTTATCGACATGAGTGTTCTATATCTAAAAAAAAATTGAAACTATTTGAAACTATTTCTGCATTAAATTAACTAATTTAACATATATTTAACATATGTAGTAGAAAGAATACCATGCTACATTGCTACGTTTGTTTGGACTTCAACTGCTTTCTTTAGCTTTAACCATATTAACGGTCCCACATTATTGGTTAATAGAGAATCAAAATGTATTTACCAATGAATCACGAAAAGCTATGGTTCTTAAATATGATTTATTAATTTATTAATTAACTTAATTTATTCAGAAGGAATTCGCGGGATCATGCACTTTTTATTTTGTGCTAGTTAACATGAAAAAAAAAGTGCAGCTGGTTGGGTCCAGCCTATTCTTGAAATAAACAACTCGCACACACTCCCTTTCCAAAAAAGATCAATACACCAAGGACCACACTTAGATTTATTGGATTTGTTGCTAAAATATCGGTATTAAACCCGAAACTCCCGGCGGATGGCCAGTGACCCAAGGAAACGAAAGAATCGGTTAAATTTTTCATACAATCTCCTTTTATAGATAAAATAAATAAAAAATCAAATAGAGTTCTTTTTGTATCACTTAAAGATTTTTTTTTCTATTTGTTCTACATATTTCTATTTAAATATTTTTATTATTTTTATTTTTTCTTAATTTCACTATTTTTTTTTTCAATTTGAATAACTAATAAGAATAATACTTATTTGAATCTGGGACAGTTTTCATGTCAATCAATTACGGAATACTTGATTTGTTGTAACACCCCTGAAAAACTAAAAAAAGAGGGGGTTCCTTTGATAAGAACGGGAAGGAAGAAAGCGAATCGGTATGCTAATTCCTCATCCTCAAATCTGTCCTTCCCAGGGGTTAGTGTCTCAACGAATAAGTAATTGTAAAAGAGAAATATTGATAGAATTCGAAAAAGTAAGTCCCCGGAAGAAAAAAAAATATGTTTTTTTTATATTTATTTAATTTAATATTTTTAGGATTATACAAAGGGATTCGCAAATAAAAGCGCTAACGCTACAACCAATCCATAAATTGTTAACGCTTCCATAAAAGCTAGACTAAGCAATAAAGTACCTCGTATTTTTCCCTCTGCCTCAGGCTGTCTTGCGATACCTTCTACAGCCTGGCCCGCAGCAGTACCTTGACCAACTCCAGGTCCAATAGAAGCAAGCCCGACAGCTAATCCAGCAGCAATAACGGAAGCGGCAGAAATCAGTGGATTCATGATAAGTTCCTCATACAAAAATAAAAAAAAAATGGTTAATGATACAAATATAATCATCCAAGTAATTATGATTTAATTATTCCATCACTAAGATTCATTCAGACGAAATAACCAACTGCCAATTACAGTAATGGACTAATAGAATTATCAGAACTACTTATATATAGCTTATATTATATAGCTTATATAGTTTATATGGATAGCTCTTATATATAGTTTATATAGCTCTTTCCTTTTTATATAGCTTTTTTTAGTTTCTATCGACGGGATTTTTGTGAATCCATACGACTTTTTTTTGTTCTTACATTTCTTTGTTCTGAACCATTAGTTGAATTGTTCTTTTTATTGATTTCATCTTTTTATTCATTCAATTCACAGTTACAAAGTAAAAGACTTCTTCTATTTGAATCCCCATCTAAATCAAATCCATAGTAGTTAGTAGGGCGTTATCTTTAGATCATATATAACTAGTCAATATCTAATATCATATATACATGTCTTTCTTCCATAACGTAAACCAACTATTCCTATCTTAGATTCAATCGGGTTCTAGAATCAGTTTTGAAAGGTGCAAGAGATGGATTCTAGCCATTAGATTCAAAATACCCCCCTTTTTACCCACCCTTACTAACCCTCATTCTTATTCTTCTTTTCATCATTATCCCACATGTATACAATCCACGTGTATGAATTCGTTAGGCTAAATTATTGCATAGAAATATCAGTATTTGAGTGATTAAAAAGTTCATTCTATTTTTGATTAATATTTTTTTTTTTTTTTTTTTTTTATTATTTATTCCTATAATATTTTCTTTTGTTCAATTGAACAAAAGAAAATATTAAAAAATATTAATTTTTAAATATTAATTAGAAAATATTGATTTGATTAGAGATGGATATTATATAAATTCCATTTTTAAAAAAGGATCCTTATCTCTTTTTTTTTTTTTTACAATTTCCTAAATAGCGTACCCATTACTGTAGATCCTATATGTACATCACATATTTTTATATTTTATATTGCCTAACTCGACTATCTTGAGTCACATATGGATTATCTTGGCCTAAGCTAAAAAACGACTATTTTGAAAACTCGTCAATGATGACCCTCCATTGATTCGCCTATATAAGCCGCGGCTAAGGTTGCAAAAATAAGAGCTTGAATACCACTCGTAAATAATCCAAGGAACATGACAGGTATAGGAACCACTAAAGGTACTAAAGAAACAAGAACAACAACTACTAATTCATCGGCTAATATATTTCCGAAAAGTCGAAAACTAAGTGATAAAGGTTTTGTGAAATCTTCTAAGATGTTAATGGGTAAAAGGATGGGAGTTGGTTGTATATATTTACTGAAATAACTTAATCCTTTTTTGCTAAGACCCGCATAGAAATAGGCTACTGACGTGAGTAAAGCTAAAGCGACGGTAGTATTTATATCATTCGTGGGTGCAGCTAATTCCCCATGAGGTAACTGTATGATTTTCCATGGTAAAAGAGCTCCTGACCAATTAGAAACAAAAATAAATAGAAACATAGTTCCAATAAAAGGAACCCATGGACCATATTCTTCTCCAATCTGGGTTTTGCTAACGTCTCGAATGAATTCAAGGACATATTCGAAGAAATTCTGACCATCATTTGGAATGGTTTGTGGATTCCGAACAGCTATACTAGCAGAACCTAATAAGATAGCAATAACAACCCAAGAAGTTATAAGTACTTGGCCATGGACTTGAAAACCTCCTATTTGCCAATAGAAATGTTGGCCTACTTCCACACCAGATATATCGTATAACCCTTTTAGTGTGTTGGTGGAATATGATAGAACATTCATTTTGCCCTCTACATAAATAGAACTTGAAAGAGAATTATTTTGATTCAACCATCTCCTTTTCCACTTGATTAGTTAAATTTTCTATTTTGGATACTAACTAATCACAAAATATCCCCAGTAATTTTTATCTCTTTTATGCGATTCATTTTTATCTCTTTTATGCGATTCAAGAGTAGTAACCGATTCCATAAATTTATGGAGTTCAAAAAAGAATTTTTTTATCTTATTATTAATCTTTATTTATCTTATTATTAATCAAGGATTTCGTATATAGCTAGAACGACCCTCACAAATTGCGAATACTAATTTGTTAAGAATTAATCGAATTGAAGCTATAGCATCATCATTTGCTGGAATCGAAATATCTGCAAGATCGGGGTCACAGTTTGTATCAATTAAACAAATTGTTGGAATTCCCGAAGTGATACATTCTCGAAGAGCCGTATATTGTTCTTGCTGATCAACAATAATTACAATATCGGGCAAGCCTGTCATATATTTTATCCCGCCCAGATATGTTTGCAAGTGAGATAATTCTCTCTTCAAGATGGCTGCGTCTCTTTTTGGAAGACGGTTGAGTTTCCCCGTCTTTTGTTCCGTTCTCAAATCCCTGAACTTATGAAGTCTCGTTTCTGTAGTAGACCAATTCGTTAACATACCACCGAGCCACTTTTTATTAACATAATGACACCTAGCCTTTATTGCAGCCCGTGCTACTAAATCAGCTGCTTTATTTTTGGTACCAACAATTAAAAACTGTTTTCCCCGACTTGCTGCATCAAAAACTAAATCACAAGCTTCAGATAAAAAACGAGCAGTTTTAGTAAGATTTGTAATATGAATACCTTTACGCTTTGCAGAAATATAAGGTGCCATCCTAGGGTTCCATTTCCTAGTACCATGACCAAAATGAACTCCTGCTTCCATCATCTCTTCTAAATGGATGTTCCAATATCTTCTTGTCATTTCTCCCCACATTTCCTCTTTTTTTTTCAAAAAAAAAAGCGGCGAGGTGCCTTGAACGAAATAATTGTTCCGATGGAACCTTTTTTTTTTTTCTACCGGAGATTGGCCGTGTCTGTCGATATACGATCAAAATCGCTACCCTCTATTTGTTATTTTCTTTGTTTTCAGGACAGCCTCAAAACGACCTAGAGAATTTTTTTATATTAATTTATTAATAAAAAGTATGATTTTATTAATAAAAAAAGTATGAAGCCACTTTTAGGAATTATTAAATCCTCTAAATAATTGTTCTGGTGTATCATGGAAATTCTTTCTTTGAAATGCAAGAACAAAATAATTCTCTGTGGTGTAACAAAATATCTTTGATTTTACCCTCAAAAAAATTCTTATTTTTGATTTCCAAAGGAATACTCTTATGTTGTCTTGAACGGTGGACTAATCCCTTGAATCCAGTACCAACGGGTATCATCCCTCCTATAACAACGTTCTCTTTTAGGCCTTTCAACCAATCGATCCGACCCCGGAGAGCAGCTTTGGCTAAAACTCGAGCAGTTTCTTGAAAACTCGCTTCAGATATGAAACTTTGAGTATTCAAAGATGTTCTTGTTATTCCCAATAGGATAGCCCTGTAACAGATCGATTCTTCCAAAGCGCGCCCTGTTCGTTCCGCTCGCAACAATCCAATTAATTCGCCAGGTAAAAAAACATTAGACATTCCATCCTCTGAAACTAAGACTTTTGATGTTATTTGGCGTACAATAATTTCTATGTGCCTATTATGGATTTGCACCCCCTGGGATCGATAAACCTTTTGGATCTTATTAACCAAAGATATACGACTTTGCACTATAGTTAGCTCAGCACCAATCAAGAATCCCCAAGGAATTCCAAGAATTCTTGTTATATGTTCGTTCCAACCCTCGACTCTTTTTTCTAGGTTCATTGATATTGAATCAATTGAACGCACTTCTAATACTTGTTCGACTTTTGGAAGACCCTGCGTTATATCGCCGGATCTCGATTTTTCATATATAAAGGTAACTAACGTATCTCCTTTGTAAAGGATTTCTCCATAATGCCCATGAACAGTTGCTCCTGGAGTAGCTAAATAAGGCTTAGCAGACCTTATTACTACAGAGTCAAGTTGAACAATCAAAACTTGACCCGATTTTAGGTGTGGTCCTTTTTTGGCTATACATATATTTTCACAAATAAACTGTCCAAGACTTATTATTGTAGATCTTTCTTCACAATAATTATGATCATTTTTGTGAGGGAGAAAATACCAATTCAAATTGAATGAATTCAAAATGATGTTACTGCATGGGTCGGGATTATAAATCCTCCCATTTTCATCCATTAAATAATATTTAAGTACTTTAAAAGTATGTTTTAAATTTTTAATTTGAAAATATTTAGGTACTAAAACCTGATTATGAGTTAGTAAATCGTAAAATGAATAAAAATTCGCGATTTGCAGGACTGTTCCTAAAGGACCGAGCGAATTCCTAATTTGAATTATAGGATCCTTTTTAATTGATTCTTTTTTCACATTGTCATATTTTGCATCGTTGAATGGACCCAATTGAAAACAATTAGATAATGACAAAATTATCAAAGAAGGGCATTCCTTATTGTTATTTAACAGAGTGCGAACAGTTCCTCGATTTTGGTTAGGTGATTGTTGAATCTTTGTCTTGGAATAAATGGAATAAAAAGGATTGCTATGGGTGTGATCTAACACATTATCAAAGATCAATCCAGAGTCTGAAAGATCATTCCTTTTTCTGAGATACACAATATGGGATTTCGCTAAGTCAATTCTTAGAAAATCTCGAATCAGACCTTTTGTACTTACTTCAACAAAGGAAGCATGAGCCTCTTGCATCGAAGAACTTTTTTCTTCTTCGTCCCAATTCAAAATTAAACAAGTTCGAACTAATTGAATACTTGTGTCAGAAATTCCCCGAATTGGGTTTCCATTTCCGTAAACAATATAATTGATAACTCGAAGTTGCATATTATCCTTTTCTTGGAACAAATTCGGGGGGAAGAGTGTTGTTAAATTTATACCGTCCCCAATTTCATATGTCACTACAGGTCGAACTAAAACAAAATTTTTTTTCTTAGTAGATGTGATCCTTTGGACATAAATCCAATTTTTCAATTTTTTTGATTCCTTAGAATTTGTTTTTCCTGTTCCTGGTGGTATCAAGATGCCACTGTGTCGGGATATCTTATCTGTTTCTCCAGGAAAATGGATATCTCCCGAAAAGATTTTGAGTTCAATCTTTTTTTTTTTTCTCTCCACTCGGACTAATCCGCCCACTAGGCTTCTTATATTTAAAGTAATTTGTGTATCTACTCCAATCAAACTATTGTTCCGTACCATTATCGAACAAGATTCAGGTAAAATATGTACTTCTTCGGGAATGAAAAAAAATCGATCTATTTTTTGGTATTTTTGCTTAAATTCTTTGATTCCTCGATACTCAATCAAATCCTCTTTTTTAACCATTGAATGCATCCCTATAGTCCCATATTTAGTAATTCCCGAACTCTTTCTTCTGTATTTTGGATCGTCGAAATAAGCAAGAATACTATTTCTACGGAAAATACCCTTTATGGGTAGTTCAATGGATATACCCGAATGGGGCATTTGTTCTGTCTCTCGTTCTTGAATCGATTGGAATGGAATGACAAATCTATTTCTTCGCCTTTTTGCCAATAAATCAGAATTATCTTGGAGGATAGTGGGATATATGAGATTACAATGACCCGTATATATGATTCGATTAATTTCTGAATAATCAGGACTCCCATCTTCTTTTTTTTTACCAGAAAAATAAGAACTACATAATTTGTATCTGATTTTATCATTATTCACTGAGAGATTAGAAAGAGATCCTTGTTTGACAAAAAGAGGCTCAAGATTCATTTGGTCTTGATCCTTGTAGAGTGAAAACGGGACTCCGTTGAATTTGCACAAACCTCCTGATAATATCCATAAATGACTTGTTTTTGGTAAAAGATGGACATTGCTATATGTAAATTCAGGCGCATGATACACATCGGTACTCCAGTGCATTTCTCCCTCTGAGTCAGAATAAATATGTTTTCGAACCCTTTCTTTAAAATTTAAAGTGTATGTTCCCGCGCGAATCTCAGCAATCACTTGTTCTGATTCTACATATTGATTATTTTGAACCAATAGAAAACTTTTTTGTGGAATAGTCACGTTATGTATAATATCTTCACTCTCAATAGTTACATTCAAGTCTATAGAACATAGAAAGGCAGGATGCCCATGACGCGTACGTGTAGGATGAACCAAATCCTCATTGAATTTTATTTTTCCATTAGAGGGGGCTCGTACATGTCCTGCAGTACCTCCTGTGAACACTCCACCCGTATGAAAAGTTCTTAATGTTAGTTGAGTCCCTGGTTCTCCAATAGATTGACCCGCAATAATACCTACGGCTTCTCCCAATTCGACCAGGTCACCATGAGTAGGACTCCTACCATAACATAATCGACAGATCCAAGACGGACTCCTACAAGTAAAGGGGGTTCGAATAGATATTGGTTGTGTTCGAAAAGTTATGAATCGATTGACAAGTCCAATTCCAATATCTTGATTTCGAATGGCAATGCATCGTGAACCCATATATATATCATCCGCCAATACGCGACCAATTAATGTTTGAATAAAAATTCGTTCCGGCATCATCCCATTTCGAGGAATCACAGAAACTCCTCGGATGGTACCACAATCTGTTCTACGTACAACAATGTGTTGAACTACTTCAACAAGTCTACGCGTAAGATATCCAGCATCTGATGTTCGAACAGCAGTATCCACAACTCCTTTGCGCGCTCCGTAGCAAGAAATGATATATTCTGTTAACGACAGTCCTTCGCGTAAATTGCTTTGAATGGGTAAATCAATCATTTGTCCTTGAGGATCCGACATTAATCCTCTCATACCTACTAATTGGTGTACTTGAGATGCATTTCCTCTAGCTCCTGAAAAAGACATTATATGGACTGGATTAAAGGGGTCGGTCATCTTAAAATTAGGATTCATTTCTTGTCGCAAATATTCACTTGTAGCATACCATACCTCAATAGATTGGCGTAATTTTTCTACTGCGTGTACATTCCCATAATGATGGTGTTTTTCCAAAGTCAAACTTTGTTGTTCAGCATCTTGCACTAACCATCCTTTAGAGGGTATCGTTAAAAGATCATCAATCCCTAATGAAATGGATGTAGCAGTGGCTTGCTGGAAACCCAGAGTCTTTACTTGATCCAGAATGTGTGATGTATATGCCATTCCGAAGTGATCTATTAATCTGCTAATAAGTCTTTTAATGGCAGTTCCATCTATTACTTTATTGTGAAAGACTAGATTGACTCGTTCTGCCATAAGTACCTCCATATTCTGCTGAGTGGGATTCGACAATGAGTTTGAGTCAATGATTGGAAAACTTCCTTTTCTCGATCTTAATTCGCATAGAAATTCAGGAATTTAGAATCCCAGTTGAACTGGAGGGACTCAAATTCACACCGGCGTTACAGAATTACGTAACTTACATATGATTAGATACCATATGAGCAGGCTCGACAAAATCCTTGTATAGCTTCTTCAATTTCTCGAAAAAGAGAAATATGACCGACGGTTGTTCGAATATATATACAAAAAATTTCTTTTTTTACACTTCTTACTATTAAATAGTGCTCATAAATCTCATAATAGGTACCCAAAGATTCATAGTGAACTTCGATGGGAACTTCTCTTGAAGCAATAACGCGTTGATCTAGTCGCCATCGAAGCCACAAAGGACTATTTAAATGGATTCTTTTCTGTCGATAAGCTCCAATTGCATCATACGAATTACAAAAAAAGGGTTCTTTTTTTTTCCAGTTATTATCATAAATTCTTTCTTTTTGATAGTTTCTGCGATTCCATCGATTATACCTATTTGTACAAATACCTCGACGATTCCCGCTCGTTAATATGTATAGACCAATAAGCATATCTTGGGTTGGCACGGCAATGGGATCCCCAATAGCTGGAGACA